TTTATTGCCGGTTCTATTCGGGATAGCGACAGCCCCGGGCGTGCTCTATCAAAAGAAAATTCCCATTCAATGCATGAAATGAAGTAGGATAATTTTATGATAATTCCTTATTGACAATATATCTAAATAATAGATATCTGTGTAACAATTTATGTTCTGGGGTTTACATAAACTCATATGTTTTGTTATAATTGAAATTGAGAAATATTTTTTGATTAAAAAATCAATACTGATTCGTTCTGTCTCAATTTGTATTTTGTCATTAGGAAAACACAATTTGAAATTCAAATTCCAGAATCGTTCATGAATTCGAAGTAAGGGGTCAATAGTCAATGGTTCTAATTTCTCGTCTGAAAAATACCCATTTGATTTCTCAATAGAAAAACGAGAGAATGTTTTTAGCATTGTGTATTTTCAGATACTATACAATCAATCATAAGGGATAGATCAAATCCAATCAAAAGGGGTCTTTCTTTTATTTTAGGAAATAAAGGATTAAGGAAAACAGAAGTCAAAATGCAAGTACAATAAAAATTCAGTAATCCGGGAAAAATTGCATCTATTCTATTTTGTATCATTTTGGCGGCATGGCCGAGTGGTAAGGCGGGGGACTGCAAATCCTTTTTCCCCAGTTCAAATCCGGGTGTCGCCTGAATCACCAAAAAAATCGAAATCATAATCGATTTATTGGATTGGTTTCTCAATAGTGTTTGGTAGAACCCCTTTTTGACTCTGCGACATTAATTCCACTATTATTAGTGAGGAATAATGAAAAAATTCCTTCGTAAGAGATAGGGGACATAATGCACATGGATATAGTAAGTCTCGCTTGGGCTGCTTTAATGGTAGTCTTTACATTTTCCCTTTCACTCGTAGTGTGGGGAAGAAGTGGACTTTAGAAGTACTACTAATTGAGTTCAGGAATCAAACCGTATCGATTGTTTTATAGATCATTCTTTTGAACTATTTAAAATCAAATCTTTTCTTTGAATTTGGAATCCCATTGGATTCCAATGGAGTAATCTATGATAGGAATCATACTTTTTCAATCAAAGAGATATTTCATCGATTCCCATCTTTGTACTTCGAAAAGAAAGGGATTCAGATGATTGGAAATTTATTCCAACCTAAAATTCTTCCGAAATTTTCTATTTCAATCAATGGGAATGGGCTCTTACTATCTTTATAGATGGATACTAAGGAAGACCGGACCTTTTTTCTTTTTTTTGATTTCCCTTTTACTCTTCAAAAAAGAAGTCGTTTTGTTAAGCGTATACGCACTTTCTATGAGAAATGATATAGAGATAGTGGTTGTTTAAGGAGAGACTGGGCAATAATAAAATATTGCCTCGGGCGAGTTACATATCGGGCATTTACCCTTTGGTTTCTATTTTTAGAAAGGCGGTTTATGCTTTATCGACTTATTTCATATCACGGTTCTGACGTTAAAAATAGGCGAGTTTTCCCCTTCCTTATTAATAAAAGGAAAGGAATTAGAATCCTACAGATAAGAATTATTTCAGATTGATCGGAACAAATAACAAATAGATGTAGGAAATTGGGTCTTATGTCAATTCCATACAATATATGGAATATATAGATATGGAATTAATATACACATATATGAAGAGAATATTGTAGATTGATATATAGAAACTTAAACCTTTATCTTTATTCTAGATTACAACTTTATAGACTAAGAGATAGATAGTATAAAAATTCATTTTTATACTATCTATCTCTTATAAAATTGCCGACTATAATTATAGTGCGCTCATTTCATTTAAGTTAAGACGTGAAATTGGAATCCCTTTCATTTGACTTTGTCCATTTTTGATAAGAACTTGGAAGGAAAGTTTTATTCAAATGAATTTGAAAATTCAATTGAATTAATCATTTTGACTGACTGTTTTTACGTAAATGATAAGTAGAAAAGCGGTAGGAACTAGAATGAATAGTGCAGTAGCAATAAATGCAAGAATATTGACTTCCATAATCTCATCGGTTTTTTACTTCGCAATAACTCGGGATTTAATCCCCTAGAGATGATAAATCTTTTGTCTATCGTCTGTAAATTCAATGAATGAATTACCTCTTGATGATCTTGAACCGGATCACTATCATGAATAACAATATCTGATCTATCAAATCAACCCGTTGTCAAGACTTGAATAGTATAACATAGGAAGTTCTTTTATCCATACCGAATTCCAATTTTGATTCCTGACTCAATTACTCAAAAATTTTATTTATCATCCGTTTCCTTGTTTTTTCTATAACCCACCTTGCGTCTTCCTTGGACAATCTTCTGATGAAGGATCATCAGATTGCCTTTCCACTTCAATTAATTACATAGTTCCAAACCTAACAAACAATAAAAGCGAAATGGAAAAATAGGAAAGCAAAAAGAAATCAAGACTTCTTTTTGCTTTGGGAATGAAAGTATATCCCTCGACACTCTTTACTGGTTCATAGAAAGGGAAAAATGCATTTTTGGATT